AGTATCATAAGTATCGTATATTTTATTACTTTCTACTATTTTATTACTTTCTACTTTACTCTTTTTTTTTCTTTTAATAAATTTCCTATTATTAAATTAATATATTGTATTGAATTAAATACATATTAGTTAATTAAATATTAAATAATATGAGACTCGAAATGAAAGTACCCTTCTCGCATACATTCCCCATTACGTTGTCGGAACAAAAATATTGCATGTATCAATATGGATGGAAATATTTAGTACATGAAATAGCGATTTGCTAGATATATAAATAGATATATAAGATATAACTAATAAAACGGATCTTGTGTTCTGGAATTGGAATCAAAGAAAGATATTTTAAATGGCTCATATGTTGTGACATGGAATAAATGTTTCTCGGTAAAGGAAGGGAATAGTAATTTATTCATTCCTAATTTATTCCTATAGAACGTCTAGGAACAAGAAGATTAAATCGGATATATCGACAGATTCCCGCGTAGTCCAAAGAAAAAAAAGATCCAATTTCATCTCTATCGAATTTTAATATCAGAATAGTGGATATAATTATGATGCAATGGGTTAGGTCCACTTACTTTTTATTTTGTTGATTTCTAATCGATTTAATTGGAATAATGGAAAATAGGAAAGGAATAGTAATATTTGAAGATTTAACGAGACGACTTATCCTTACATTCATTATAATATTTAATATAATATTTATAATATAATAATTATATTATTTATTTAATAATAAATAATATATTTTTTATTTAATAATAAATAATATATTTTTTATTTAATAATATATTTAATTTATTAAAATAGCAAATTTATAACCATACTATAATTAATTATAATGTTATAATTTTGATTATATATTAAAATATTAAATTATACGGTTTGTTACTTTTTTTTTATTACTTTATTACAAAGATCAACAATATCTTTAATATCTTTATTCGCACTTCAAATATGAATACTACTGCCGGAGTTTTATGATTTATGAAAAAATCAAAGCCCCTTATCGGATTTGAACCGATGACTTACGCCTTACCATGGCGTTACTCTACCACTGAGTTAAAAGGGCTTGTTTGATCCAATTCCTGAATAAAGACACTATGAGTTTAGTATATATACTTATTATAATAGATGTACATAGATATATCTTATAATAAGTATAAGGGTTCATTCAGGAATGAAAAATTTTCTTTATCCAGTAAAAGTAAATTAAATAATTTAATATAATTTAATATAGAGTATATAATATAGGTAAAATAAAACGGTTTATTGATATTGGATTTGATAAATATCAATACAATGAATTGTTTCAAGACTATCCTAATTGACATCATAACTAAATTCATTTGAGTGATACATGTATCCACTAATTTAACATAGATCCAAGATATTTCATTGAATCATTGATAAAGAGATTCGGATAAAGAGATTCGGCGTGGCCTTTGAACCAAACTTTTATCGAAAAAAATTGTATAGAAAGAATCGTGAAAGACGGAAAGATCCTTCGTATCGAGTCATACCATTCCATTATATTGACAATTTTAAAAAACTATTCATACTATGAACATAGTATGATGGCGGTCGTGCAAGTCTGCCCCCATCGTCTAGCGGTTCAGGACATCTCTCTTTCAAGGAGGCAGCGGGGATTCGACTTCCCCTGGGGGTAGGGTACTACGAAAGGAAGTTGATCGTGGATTATCAATAAGCCTGGAATTGATTCTTCCTGGGTCGATGCCCGAGCGGTTAATGGGGACGGACTGTAAATTCGTTGGCAATATGTCTACGCTGGTTCAAATCCAGCTCGGCCCAATAATTTGCCGATCCGCCATGAAATGATATAATATAACCCATTTGTTGCTCTCCAGAAATGCCCGATCCCCCAATCCCAATACGGAAGAAATCCATTTTATGATATATCTATACCACTATTTATTTACTCTCTTTTTACAAGAAATTCTGATCTTGCTAATGATCTAGATTCATATCAGGATCCGTAACTATAAAGTAAAGTTTAAGGAAAAGAGTAAATAAAAAAAAACTTTTTTGATTGAACGAGTGATTATCCAATTGATTTGACAATAACGAAAGGATTACTAGTAATACCGGCTGCTCTCACTAAAGTACATATACATATGGGTATCGATATATCACACTCGCAGCTCTGTTACAACACGCCAATTCTAATCGAAATTGAAAGGGTTAGAATGAAATCATAAAAATATGTATACTTTATTTTATTATGGTATTTACTTGGGATTGTAGTTCAATTGGTCAGAGCACCGCCCTGTCAAGGCGGAAGCTGCGGGTTCGAGCCCCGTCAGTCCCGACGAATCCAAATCCAATAAAAAACTATATCAATTCATCTCTCTATTTTTTGTGAAAAGAAGTCCAAATAACATAATTTCATTCCCAACAGCGATCCCTCTTCTTTTTTTCTTTTTCGTTTCACATTTATCATCAACCAAATGGGGGAATTTCCATTTCTTCGACTAGTACCGATTCGATTGATGGGAGAGAGGCATATGTGGATTAGTACAATTATTATATTATTAGCATCAGATTCAGGATTCCACGGGATACCGTACTGTACTGGGTCTGGCTTTTTCAATTACTCCCGATCTGTGAAATATGAAATAGAGTAGAGTATTGTATGTTTCCCGGGAGTACATACATAAATGGAATTTGTACAATATAAAATAAATTGAACATAGTTACTGTGTATAGAATAGTATAGAATACTTTTTTTTTAAGATTAAAATAAAAGTATATCCTTTTCGGGCCCTATTTTGTGTAACCTCAATTTCAAATTTTACTAATTTGAAATAATCTATCTCATTCAAATTTCGCATTGAGCTTTTGATATATGCGTCCCATTCCTAATCCAATGAAAGAGGATATTCAAAAAATAAAGATCAAACAAGGATCACTTTTTTATTAGCGAGGTAATGAATTTTTTTTTTTTTTATAAGGGTTTTTCCTTGAAAGAACAAACTTTTTAAATTTATATATAAATATATAAAAAAATAGTGAATTTGATGGAATATTCGATTTTTTTATACCGGAATTTGTACTCGTCTTTATCATACTTCTTTTGTTTTCCAAGAAGATTTGATCATTAAAAAAAGGAGTTTATAACTTAGCTCCTTCCTTTTTTTTCATTGAGCTTCTATTGTTTGTTGGGGTTTGTTTCGAACCAATGGTAAGTGGAAAGGCGGTTAGATGATACTTCATCAGATGATTGTACAAAGAGGGCGGTAGGTTATAGAAAAGAAAGAATGGAAAAGAATGATAAATAAATAAAGGAATTATTGATTGTATCGGGAATCAAATTTTGAGTTCAGTATGGATAAAAGATCGTCCTATGTTATACTATTCAATTCTTGACGATGAATCGATTTGATAGCTCCGATATTGTTATTCATGATATTGATCCGATTCGATATCATCGAGATGTAATGCATCCCATTGAATTTACAGGCGAAAGATTTATTATCTCTATGGGATTAACTCCCGAGTTATTGCGAATTAAAGAAAAATTAAACAATGAGATTATGGAAGTAAATATTCTCGCATTTATTGCTACTGCACTGTTTATTCTAGTTCCTACTGCTTTTTTACTTATAATATACGTAAAAACAGTCAGCCAAGGTGATTAATTTGAATTAAACTTGATTTTTTATTTCTTATCAATAATTGCAGAGAAGAAAAGTATAAAAATTAGAAAAGGATAAAAATTAGAAAAGGATAAAAATTTCGCGTCTTAAATGAAATGGGCAGACTAGAATCAGTCGTATTCTATGAGATACGATAGTATGGTAGAAAGATTCATATATTTCTTTCTACCATACTATCTAGTATTGTTATTGTAGTGTATAAAGTTGTATTGTAATGCGGGTTAATTTAATATAGATTAATATAGATCAATCTACAATAGTATCATCATATTCCTTTTCTATATATAGAAATCGATTTAATTACGTATATATAATTAATTACGTATATATAATATATATAGTGATAATGTATATTATATAGTATCCCAATTCTATTTCTTTACTTTATCTATTTGTATTTAATTTGTGTTGATTTCAATTAAATTAATTTGAAATAATCGAAAGCTACTTTTACGATTCGAATTCCTAGATTTCTGATTATTTTCAATATGAATCCCGATCGAAAGAATCAATGACTTCTTCGGATTTCGAAAAGGATTAGTAAAACCCGTCGACTTTTAACGTTTGAACCATGATATGAAATGGGTTCAATAAAACAAGCAAAACATAAATAAAATTTCTAAAATAGTAAAACTAAAACAAGCGGCGCAATATGTGACTCGCCCAAGACAATATTTTAGGATGTGCAGTATCTCGTTGGACAACTACTATGTTGTTTCCCAATGTGTATCCACGTAATGGAATAACCGAATAGTTTTCTCTTTGATCTTTGAACAGTAAAGAGGTAAACAAAATAAAAAAAAAAGTTCCGTTCTTCCTCATGGTCCATATCTAACTTTGGTAAGAGTCAGTTCATCGAAATAGAAAATTTATGAAGAATTCAGTTGGAATAAATTTCAAGAATTCAGTTGGAATAAATTTCCTACCATTTGTATTCCTTTTACTTTTTTTACTTTCAAAATACGAACACGGAAATAATTGAAATATTTCTTTGATTGAAAGAGTATTATTCATAGAATACATTACTCAACTAAAATCCAAGAGAATTTCGAAATGAAGATATTTTTCATTTCTATTTCAATTTAAAAATAAAATTTTAAATTGAAATAGTGAAATTTAAAATAAAAAAAACTTTGGCGAACGATCTATAAAAACAAGTGATACTGTTTAGTTCCTAAACTCAATTAGTAGTACTTCTAGAGTCCACTCCTTCCCCATACTACTAGTGAAAGGGAAAACGTAAAGACTACCATTAAAGCAGCCCAAGCGAGATTTACTATATCCATGTGAATTATGTCCTCTATCTCTATGAAGGAATTA